GATCCTATGGATGAAGACATGGTCTCTCTGGATCCCATTGAATTTCATTCGGAGGAGGAGCCTTATAAAGATCGTATCGATTCTTATCAAAGAAAAACAGGATTAACTGAGGCTGTTCAAACCATTTGAAAATGAGTAGTTCAGATAGAATCGAGCTTTCGGTTGACCCAGGCACTTGGGATCCTATGGATGAAGACATGGTCTCTCTGGATCCCATTGAATTTCATTCGGAGGAGGAGCCTTATAAAGATCGTATCGATTCTTATCAAAGAAAAACAGGATTAACTGAGGCTGTTCAAACAGGCATAGGCCAACTAAACGGTGTTCCCATAGCAATTGGGGTTATGGATTTTCAGTTTATGGGGGGTAGTATGGGATCCGTAGTTGGGGAGAAAATCACCCGTTTGATCGAGTATGCTACCAATAAATTTCTACCGCTTATTATAGTGTGTGCTTCCGGAGGGGCACGTATGCAAGAAGGAAGTTTGAGCTTGATGCAAATGGCTAAAATATCTTCTGCTTTATATGATTATCAATCAAATCAAAAGTTATTCTATGTATCAATCCTTACGTCTCCTACTACTGGTGGGGTGACAGCTAGTTTTGGTATGTTGGGGGATATCATTATTGCCGAACCTAATGCCTACATTGCATTTGCGGGTAAAAGAGTAATTGAACAAACATTGAATAAAACAGTACCTGAAGGTTCGCAAGCGGCCGAATATTTATTCCAGAAGGGCTTATTCGATCTGATCGTACCACGTAATCCTTTAAAAGGCGTTCTGAGTGAGTTATTTCAGCTCCATGCTTTCTTTCCTTTGAATCAAAATTTAATCAAGTAGAGCATTAAGTTCAATTAGTTTATTTGTAGCAAACAAGTAGTTAGTTTATCGGAATCAAAGTCAAACTCAGAAGAATAGAGTTTTCTTTGGTGACATAAGATCCAATTGTATAAAGAATCAAAAGTTTAGGATAATTCTTTTTTTTTTACATATATTCTTGATTAGTAATCAAAAAGTCTCTATCAACAAGATAAAAGAGTGAATTCTTCCTTTCGTGAAATTAGGCAAATAAACCAAATTTCATCTTGCTTTCTTACGTATGTATATATAATTAAAATATCGAAAATATAGAGTTTTGTATCTTTCTATATCTCCCGAGAATCCCTGGTGGATCGGATTCTAACGAATCTTTCGGTAATTTGTAAGAAACTCTTTCTTTATTAAATTAATTAAAGACAAGAACAAAAGAAGAAGAATAATAAATTATCATAAATATATTTCATGTAGAAAGATGAATAAGTCCATTTATTTAGTTCTACATTCCTTGCACTTATTATATATACTCACTTAGATATATACTTAGATCTATACTAATTAGAATTTAATTAATATTAATAATAATTCTTAATTAGAATTATTATAAGATATCTTTATAACAATATAACAATAATAGTAAATCGAGGTACCCCATTCTATGACAACTTTCAACTTTCCCTCTATTTTTGTGCCTTTAGTAGGCCTAGTATTTCCGGCAATTGCAATGGCTTCTTTATCTCTTCATATTCAAAAAAACAAGATTGTTTAGGTCTAGATCCGATGGGACCAAATTTCATCCATTTTTTTTTCAAAACGTATACTTGTATCATAACACAGATATCTATTTAGTAGAATATGGTCCAACATGTGGCTTCTGCCGAACATAAATGAAAGAGCTCTTATGCATGCAGAAACATGATATATGGGTAAATGAATTCTCGCTATTTTCAAATAGATCAGGATCGGTGGATGTCTGAAATGGAAAGTCAATGTATCTATATGTATGTCGATATCTATAGTGGAATCATATGAAAGGGATGTTCTTATTTTAGATCTAACCAATTTGATGAATTACTCCTAAAGGTTCACATCAAAATAGTGCTAGTTGATGAGAGTTATTTCGGAAACAAAAAGAGTAAAGTCAAATTCATTTGGGTTATTCTCTCAATTCCAAAAAAATGCAACCGGATCAAGTATGAGTTGGCGATCAGAACGTATATGGATAGAACTTATAACGGGGTCTCGAAAAATAAGTAATTTCTGCTGGGCCTTTATCCTTTTTTTAGGTTCATTAGGATTCTTATTGGTTGGAACTTCCAGTTATCTTGGTAGAAATTTGATATCTTTATTTCCGTCTCAGCAAATCATTTTTTTTCCACAAGGAATCGTGATGTCTTTCTATGGGATCGCGGGTCTCTTTATTAGCTCCTATTTGTGGTGCACAATTTTGTGGAATGTAGGTAGTGGTTATGATCGATTCGATAGAAAAGAAGGAATAGTATGTATTTTTCGTTGGGGATTTCCTGGAAAAAATCGTCGCATCTTCCTCCGATTCCTTATAAAAGATATTCAGTCCGTCAGAATAGAAGTTAAAGAGGGTATTTATGCTCGTCGTGTCCTTTATATGGAAATCAGAGGCCAGGGGGTTATTCCCTTGACTCGTACTGATGAGAATTTGACTC